CCTATGTTATAGAGTATATAACTTCGATCATAGGGATCAATTTCTAGTCGCATAGCTTCATAATAATTTTTTAAAGCTTCCGCATAATTTCCTTCGGATTGCGCTGACATCCGTTACGGTCGTTGTTTGATAAAAAATCTCCGTTCCAGAACCGTACATGATATTTTCACCTCATACGGCTCCTCCCTTCATGTTCATAATGAGGAATTACAGGGAATCCACAAAAAAAATATTGAAAAAAAAAATATTATCATTATAAACTTAGCGGGGCTAGTTTTTTTACAAGAAATATCTAGCCATCCCTCCTGTAAGGAACCTTCTTATGATTCTTAAGATCAAGTTCTTGTGTACTAGATGGATAAAAATGTAAAAATGAAGTCCAACAATTTCTTTGTTCTCAACGCCCTTTTATTTCCAGGAATGAATCACTTCAACATTCTTCGATGGTTATACTGGTATCCAAATAAAGTACGAACGAGATGGATATTTGTTGTCCCAACCATTCTTGTGAACCCCCCTCCCGTATCTAATCATGATGAGGATTCTTTATAACAAAGTTTTCGTTTTGTTGATTCTGACGTGTTTAGTACTTATTTTTACTTATGCTACCATTTGTATTGTTGATTGGAATAGGAGATTGACCTGTCATACAGTCATACAGAAAGAACCTCTTCTTCTCAATATGTAAATATGTAACCTTTTGCTTAATACTATAATCGCAAATGAAAGCATCTGAGGCTGCATTAACTCGGGGTATACACGAAAGAAGTAATTGTTTGATTTCCAAACTTCACCTTCTAAAAGCGTAGATTTATTCATTTTTTTTTATCCTGAGTAGTCCTTCTCGTAAGACTGATGAGAGAGACCAGTCAAAAAAAAAGAAAAAAAAAAAAGAAATAATCAAATCACACCATCTCTGTAATAGGAAAATGCTTCCTTTTCTCTTGAAGTTGTCGGAGTCATTCGTAATAAGATATTGGCTACAATTGAAAAGCTTTTATCAATAAAATTTTCATTGATCTGCGATCGAGGCATAATAGGAGGAGTCATCCATTCTATATTATCTTTTCCTTATCGTAGGAAAACGAGCCCACAGAAAAAGGAATTTTTACAGTACGAAATAGCATAAAAACAGACATTTTAAAAACTGATATGACCTTACTCCTATTCAATTGATTCGTTCTTTCCAAGAAATAAGAATCAATTTTTTGAATCCGATTCTTTTTCTTTTATCCAATCCAATAGAAATGTTTTATTTTGATATGGGGATCTATCTTAATTCCGACTTTCTCGAAGTTAAAGACTCAACCCCTTCGTTCTACAAAAAAAATAGATAGATGAAATGATGACTCAAATATCAGTCGGTTTATTGTGTGTTATCATTCTAAAACGGATGAATAAGTAAAAAAAATATCTTACGGTTTACCACAATACAATTGAGTCTCTCCCCTTGAAGGAAAAATATTTATTTGATAATATGAATTATGAATCACTCGCTATTCATTTAGGTTCTGGGTACTAATCTTTTCTTTTTGGAGAGATGGCCGAGTGGTTAAAGGCGTAGCATTGGAACTGCTATGTAGGCTTTTGTTTACCGAGGGTTCGAATCCCTCTCTTTCCGGACTCTCTCATCACCTAATTCAATTTGACTGACCGAAAAAATGTATAAAAAAAAAAGAAGCCGGTTTATATATGATATATATGATATATTTTACCTAATTCCAAATTTCTATGGTACAGAAATAGAAAGAATAGACAAGGAATCAAGAAAAAACCCACCGATTCATGAAATATGAATAAAAAAAAATACTGGGCTAACTATTTACCTACCATTTCTTATTATTATTCCGTTGAAAGTAAAAAAAGGGAAATATCCTCGAACCTTTTGTATATCTTTTGCATTAGTTTTAAGTCTGACGGGAATAATATTCTACGACTAGCAATTCATTTATTTTCAAACCTACCCATTGACTATCTATGATTTGATTGACGAATCCTTTATATTGGAATGGGTGAAGAGTCAAATGTTTTGGCAATTCCTCATGGGAGGATGAATCCACATTCTTTTGAATTAGAACTTTAGATTTTTTTTTATTCCTTGCCGTAATCATTTCTTGGGGTTTGCAGCGATAACTTGGTATATCCACAATACGTTCATTAACTAAAATATGTCTATGGTTAATCAATTGGCGGGCTTCAGATATAGTCAAAGTCATACCCAATCGAAAAAGGATGTTATCCAAACGCATTTCAAGTAGTTGTAGTAAAATTTGACCCGTGGACCCTTTTGCTTTTCTGGCGATACGAACGTATTTCAGTAATTGTCGTTCTGTAAGACAATAATGAAACCGCAATTTTTGTTTTTCTTCTAAACGAATACGATACTGAGATTTTTTTTTCCCAGAGCGTGATTGGTTTCTAACATCACTTCCAGACCTAGGCCTTTTATTAGTTAGTCCCGGTAAAGCCCCGAGACGGCGTATTTTTTTGAAACGAGGCCCTCTGTAACGTGACATAAAGACTCCTTATTATTGATTTATATTTATTATATTTATTCTTTCTTTTTTTTTTTTGATATTTCATTTTTCATATTATTTATAGAAGAAACCTAATAGAAATTAAAACTGAACTAAAATAAATTCATAAAAAAGATACGGAAGTTTTGTACTACAAAGCAAAAAAATATATATTTAAAATAAAAAGCCGGCTATCGGAATCGAACCGATGACCATCGCATTACAAATGCGATGCTCTAACCTCTGAGCTAAGCGGGCTTACAGAATATCAATTATAATAGAATAAAATTTATAATAGAATACAATTTCCTATCATTCCTATCACATAATTATAAATGTATAATTAAAAGTTCAAAATGTATTTGGCATTTCTACATTCTTCTACTTGAAAGAAAAGACTGTACTATACTTAACTTAATTATATTATATTTATTATTTATATTCGTTTATTCGTTGCTAAAAAAAAATATTTATCAATTTGATTAGTGATAAAGAGACTGACCTAAAAGAATAATAAAAATGAAAGATGCAATCCATAGAAATGAAAAACATATGATTTTATTCGGAAAGGTAAGCGAATAAGACAAAAAAATCGACTGTTAGAGTTTTTTTATTACAAAATGAAAAAAAAAAATAGGAGGAACGGAAAGGGTCGGTAATTACTATAAATAAAAAAATAAAAATAAAGAATTCAAACGTTCCAGCATAAAAAAGGAAAAAGAGAACATGACATATTTTTTTTTACTTTTTTACAGAGATTCAAATCTCAAAAAAGGGGATATGGCGAAATTGGTAGACGCTACGGACTTAAATTGGATTGAGCCTTGGTATGGAAACCTACGAAGTGATCACTTTCAAATTCAGGGAAACCCTGGAATTAATAAAAATAGGCAATCCTGAGCCAAATCCTGATTTCTGAAAAAAAAAAAAAAAAAACGGGAGCTTATCCAAGCAAACAACAATAAAAAAAGGATAGGTACAGAGACTCAATGGAAGATGTTCTAAAAAATAGAGTTGACGATATTTGGCTGGTAGAATCAATAAAAATTCTTCCATCATCAAAACTCCAGAAACTCCAGAAATAAATCAATAGGTATCACATGTATAAAAAAATGATGAATGACGACTTGAATCTTTATTTTGATGAAAAATAAAAAAAAAAAGTGAATCAATTCTACTAATCTACTAATATGTAGAATAATTTCATTGTCATTGATTCCACTAAATCAATAATCCATAGTCTCAAATTGATTGATTCTTCGTAAAAGAATAAAGATAGAGTCCCATTCTACATAGAATATAGAATATCGATAAAAATGAAATTTATAGTAAGAGGAAAATCCGTTGATTTTAGAAATCTTGAGGGTTCAAGTCCCTCTATCCCCACAAAAATCCCATTGAATTTGATTTGCTAACTAACGATTTATTAGTTTTATTATTTTTTCGTTAGAGATTCGTCCAAAATTCGTTATTTAGTCATTCATTCTCTAATTCTCTTTATAAAATAGATTCAATTTTTTGAAAACAAGTTTTGTCAAATGGATTTTGACTTGAGATCACTCCGTTTTTTTTATCTAAAAATCAGGGATAAAATAATACTTTGTAATAAATGATCGATACTTTTCATTGACATAGACAAAACCTATCTAGAAAAGTCGGGATAGCTCAGTTGGTAGAGCAGAGGACTGAAAATCCTCGTGTCACCAGTTCAAATCTGGTTCCTGGCACATGATGTATTTGTATTAGTATCATAGACTACTCGTATATAAAATGTTAAGATTTATCTTCAATAGAATGGTTCTGAACTTTAAGTATTGATTATAAACAATATTTATTCCATTTATAATCTGTGATGGGTATGTTTTGATGATACATTACCTATTTAACTCAGTGGTTAGAGTACTGCTTTCATACGGCGGGAGTCATTGGTTCAAATCCAATAGTAGGTATCACTTCTTATTTCTATAGAGAAATAGAATAGAAATAAAAATCTGGTATAGAAATCTGGTATAGAAATAAGAATTGAATGAAATTTTTTTTTTATATCGTTTAGAATAGAATCTGTCTCATATATTTTTTATTCTCTATTATGATTTTTGATTTTGTATTCAATCAGAAAAAAAAAAAGATAAGGGGTATATAAACAAACCTTCTTGATTATTCGGACGAATCCACTAGTTTAGTTACGATAAATTACATTATAGCCTCAACTCGTATCCTCAATCGTCTTAGAGATAGATTTGCCTCGATAATTTGTCTCTTCCCTTCGGCTTTCTTCAATTTTTCTTCCGCTATTTCGAGAGTTTGCCGAGCTTCTTGTGGGTCAATATCACTACTCTTCTCTGCATTATTTACTAAAATAGTAATATCATTATTGCCTATTCTAGCAAAACCACCCATAAGAGCCATCTTTAACCATTGGTCATTAAGTCGTATTCTCAAAATGCCTATATCCACAGCTGTGGCAATAGGGGCATGGTTTGG